AAAAAAAAGATTTGGCTCAGGATTGCCCATTTTTAATTCCGGGGTTTCTCTGAATTTGGAAGTTATCACTTAGCAGGTTTCCATACCAAGGCTCAATTTAATCAAGTCCGTAGCGTCTACCGATTTCGCCATATCCCCTTTTGCGACAGGATCTAGTTGTAATTCTATTCAACTCTTTTATTTATTTATATTGGAATCGTTGCGTTGAATTAATTATATAATGATTCTTATATCTAAAAAATGTATGCCACTTTTTTCGCCATCCTCTATAATTTCATTTTCATTGTATTGAATGAATCATATTAGTTCTAATCAGACATGATTCTATCATTGATGTGTCCCCAATTCAATATGAATAGATATATCCCACATATATATGTCTCCTCTCTTCATTTTGAGTTTAAAAGCGCGATTTGTAATACTGGAAGGATCGATACCCATTATTATTTTTTTTTCGCCCTATCTTCTCCTTTATGAATGAAAACAAAGGAATGTCTTATTCTAATTATAACTTTATTATAACTTGAATTGTATCTTTTATCTTTTCTTAGGCTGGATTCACTATCATTATATAATAATTTATAGAATATACAATATAATTAATTAGCATAATTTGGTGTAACTGTTCTAAGAAAGAATTAGACTTTTCTAATCTAAAATAATAATATCAAATTAATATTCTATTTTTAAGTAATAATATGGAAATATTATTTATTTTATAGTATTATAATATAATTAAGTATATATTTATACTAGAAATATATACTATAAATAAAATTTAAATAAAAAATAAAAAAAAAAATATTAATTAAATTTTATTAATTTATAGCTGATATATCAAATATGGTAGTTTCCGGAATCCCTATTCACTATTTCTATTTCTGCTATGTGAGCGTGAGCCCGCTTAGCTCAGAGGTTAGAGCATCGCATTTGTAATGCGATGGTCATCGGTTCGATTCCGATAGCCGGCTTTTATCTATCGATTTTTCCATGATTGATAATCTCTTCTCCCCCCTTTCTTCAAATATCGGTCGCTGATCTATTATATCGTATTAACATGAATAAAAAATGGATTGGAGTGGAACGATTAGATCTCTCACAAAATAAATAATAAAACAGAGACTTAACTTCCTTACTATCATATACAAATACAAAAAATCTAGATATTGATACAATGCATTCCATTCTATTTTCATTCTACTGAAGTATTGTATACTTCAGTAGATTTAGCCTTGCATTGTTTATCCTTTAGTTCAGTCTTAATTTAGATTTTTATTTAAAAATTTCAATAAAAAAAAGGAGTTTTATGTCTCGTTACCGAGGGCCTCGTTTCAAAAAAATACGCCGTCTGGGGGCTTTACCTGGATTAACTAGTAAAAGGCCTAGATCTGGAAATGATCTTAAAAACCAATTGCGTTCTGGGAAAAGATCGCAATATCGTATTCGTCTAGAAGAAAAACAGAAATTGCGTTTTCATTATGGTCTGACAGAACGACAATTACTTAGATATGTACATATCGCTGGAAAAGCCAAAGGGTCAACAGGTCAGGTTTTACTACAGCTACTTGAGATGCGTTTGGATAACATACTTTTTCGATTGGGTATGGCTTCAACCATTCCTGGAGCCAGACAATTAGTTAACCATAGACATATTTTAGTTAATGGTCGTGTAGTAGATATACCAAGTTATCGTTGCAAACCCCGAGATATTATTACTACGAAGGATAAACAAAAATCGAAAGCTCTGATTCAAAATTATATTGCTTCATCGCTCCGCGAGGAATTGCCAAAACATTTGACTATTGACTCATTCCAATATAAAGGATTAGTAAATCAAATAATAGATAGTAAGTGGATTGGTTTGAAAATAAATGAGTTGTTAGTCGTAGAATATTATTCCCGTCAGACTTGAACCTAATAAAAATAACAAAGAAAGGTTCAGACAATTTGACTTTATACCACACCCTTTTTGTCGAAGGAAATCCATTTAAGAGCCGTGATCCACATTTTTCTTATTTTATTCACGTATCACAATATAGATCTGCAGTAATATTTTTTTCTTTTTTAGTTTTCTCATATTTGTATTTTACGTACCACAGTAATGTAATTAGGAATAGAGAATATCTTCAAATAAAGTTCTTACTTACTGTTGGAATAATGCTATCCATTGTTATTTTATTTGATACATTGTGGTCGGTAACGTTGGTGACTCGATAGAAACGGAAAGAGAGGGATTCGAACCCTCGGTAAGCAAAAGCCTACATAGCAGTTCCAATGCTACGCCTTGAACCACTCGGCCATCTCTCCTTCATAATCTTATTATTGGCCATAAACCAAGTGAAGTGAATAGCGAGTCATTCATATTAGTACACTATGGGTACGACCAATCAATGGTTCCATAGGAATAAAAGATTCCTTTCAACTTTCATAATTTCTCCACAGCAATTTCCTTAATGGATTTTTCTATTTCAATTGTATGATACATACGCTTTATGCAAATCAAAGAGATGGTTACTCTCCTCGATTTTTTTCATGGAATCATTATTCCATTCTTTATTTTTCCTCTTTTCTTTTGATTATAACCAAATCAAAACTTTTCGAGTTACCAGAATCTATAGTAAAATAAAGTCCTTGGTTAGTCAACTTAGATAAAATTGTACATAGTTCCTACAAATTTAGTAGTATACTGATAATTTTGTAGGAAATCCAATCTGATTCAAATATTTCATATCTCATCCCCCCTGTCCAAAAGGGCACAGGAAGATCCACATATTTTTTAGAATTAGTCTATTTTTATGATATTTCGTACTACTGTACAATTTTGTGGAATCATTTTCTTTTGTGAAAATGGGAAGAATTATAGAATGGATTGTTAATTATGCCTAGATCCCGGATAAATGGAAATTTTATTGATAAGACTTCTTCAATTGTAGCCAATATCTTATTACGAATAATTCCGACAACTTCAGGGGAAAAAAAGGCATTTACCTATTACAGAGATGGTGCGATTTGATTTTTTTTTTTTTTTTTTTTTATTGCTTTTTTAGACCTTACTTAATCTGAGAGATGGTTTGGGATATAAAGAAAGAAATTATTTAAATATTAAATAAACCGACGCTTGGTGAAGGTGAAGTTTAAAGATAGAACAATTCCTTCTGTCGTGTATCCTCGATTGATGCGGCTTCAGATGCTTTAATTATCAATTTTAGTATTGAGCGAACGGTTACACCTATAGGTTCTGGATTGCGGGTCAATACGACGCCACTAGTACCAATGGGCGGCATAGGGGAAAACGCACTACTCTACGGAATCAACAACACGAAAACTTTGTTATATTAGAAATTATCCCTTCTCGGTATCGGGACTAACAAGGATGAATGGTAGGGACAACAAACATCCATCTCGTTTGTACTTTGGATACCCATATAACCATCAAAGATTGTTGAAGTGACTGATTCCTGGAAATAGAAGGCGTTGCGAACAAAGAAATTGTTGGAGTTACTATTTTACTAATACAATTGGTGTTAAGAAAAGACCTCTTTCGGGAAGGCTGGCTAGAAATTTCTTGGAAAAATACTAGCCCCCATCAGTTCATAATGAGAATAGTGAAATCTTTATTCCATATATTATGTCCCTTAGTACTATGCTATGCACAGAGGGGAGGAGCCGTATGAGATGAAAATCTCATGTACGGTTCTGGAACGGAAATTCTTTGAATAGAATGAACGGCCGTAACGGATGTCGGCTCAATCCGAAGGAAATTATGCGGAAGCTTTACAGAATTATTATGAAGCTACGCGACCAGAAATTGATCCCTATGATCGAAGTTATATACTCTATAACATAGGCCTTATACACACAAGCAACGGAGAGCATACGAAGGCTTTGGAATATTATTTCCGGGCACTAGAACGAAACCCATTCTTACCACAAGCTTTTAATAATATGGCCGTGATCTGTCATTACGTGCGACTATCTCCATTATAGAAAGAAGGAAAAAAAGATCAAATTGGCTAGTAAATACTAAAATAAAATAGGCTTTCTACATATGTATTGTCCAAAGCAACGATTTTTATCAGCTGTAGCAATGAAAAATATTTCAAATATAAAGAAATAAATACGCCTATATACTCTATGGATAAAGGATCGAATTGATAGAGAAAGCACCGTAAAGATCAATTAGCAAGCTATTGGGTCGATATAGTTAAGAACTGCTTACTTATGTCATAATATGAGTATAAAGTTAGGAATCAACTTATGTAATAGAGTTGATCCACTAAGGTATTTAGCAGCGGTGTAGCATCAGATCCCAAAGATTGTAAGTTCTTTTTTCTTACGGAGGAAAGTCTTTTTCAAAAATTCTATATAAATTTCATATATGAGATGAAACCGAGATAGTTACCTTTCAGAAAATCTTAACGATATAAGGGGGAGTTAATTCTTCTGAAGGTAGGAGAAAAGATAAAACTTATTATTGATCAAAATTAGAGTTTAAAACTTATGTAATTAACTTAACGTCTTCTGGTTAACCCAAGAAAAAAAGGATAGGTTTATGAAAAATCTAATTCAGTTAGCATAGGGTAGATTAATAAGATGGGACACAGTCGATTACTGAGCCGTATGAGGCAGGAAACTCTCAAGTACGGTTCTAAGGGAAGGAATTTAACCACCTATTCCGACCGGGGAGAACAGGCCATTCTACAGGGTGATTCTGAAATTGCGGAGGCTTGGTTTGATCAAGCTGCTGAGTATTGGAAACAAGCTATAGCGCTTACTCCGGGTAATTATATTGAAGCACATAATTGGTTGAAGATCACGAGGCGTTTCGAATTCGAATAAAAGCATTTTTTTATTTAAATGGATTTAAAATTTATTTAAATGGGTTATTAGATTTATCAATCAAATAAAATAGATAATGAGAAGATCCAATCAAGTCAAGAATTTTATTATATCCCTTCCTCCTAAAAATTTTTATTTTGCATGGTATCCCATAAGGATAA